AAGAAGACCCTTCCCCTTGTTCGGAAGAAAAGGAGGATCCGGACAAAATAGATGAAACGGAAGAGATCCGAGTGAATGGAAAGGAAAAAACAAAGGATGAATTCCACTTTCACTTTAAAGAGACATGCTATAAAGATAGCCCTGTTTACAAAGATTCTTATCTTGATGGGTATCAAGATAATTGGGAATTGGAAAGACTTAAAGAAGAGAAAAATGAAAAGACTTATTTCTGGTTTGAAAAACCTTTTGTGACTTTTCTTTTCGATTATAAACGATGGAATCGTCCATTGCGATATATAAAAAATGATCGATTTGAAAATGCTGTACGAAATGAAATGTCTCAATATTTTTTTTACATATGTCCAAATGACGGAAAACAAATAATATCTTTTACATATCCGCCTAGTTTATCCACTTTTTCGGAAATGCTAGAACAAAAAATTTCTTTGTACACGACAGAAAAATTATTCCACGAAGACCTATATAATTATTGGGTTTATACAAATAAACAAAAAAAGTACAACTTGAGCAATGAATTGATAAGTCGAATAAAAGTTTTAGAAAAAGAAAAGGGATCTCTTTTTCGAGATATACTCGAAAAAAGAATCAGATTATGCAATGATGAGAATGAACAAGAATGCTTGCCAAAAATTTATGATCCTTTTTTGAACGGACCTTATCGCGGAACAATAAAAAAATCCTATTCACGTACAATCATGAATGATTTAATCACTTCTACAGAAGATTCCATAGAAGTATTTTGGATAAATAAAATTTATGGGCTACTTTCTAACGATTCCCGAGAATTTGAACATCAAAAGAAGAATACCTTTAATAGGGAATCATTATTGACTTATATTGGGAATTCCTTAATCTCAACTGATGAATTATCTTTTCAGTCCACACCCAGTTTTAGTTTTCATTTGAAAAAATTTTCTTTATTGGAAGAACAAGGAAGAATTGATTCAGAAAATCAAAGAAAATCTTTGAAATTTGTATTCGATGTAATAACAACTGATCCAAATGATCAAACAACAATTATAAAAAAATCTATTGGAATAGAAGAAATAGGTAAAAAGGTTCCTCGATGGTCATATAAATTGACCGATGATTTAGAAGAACAGGAGGAAGAAAATGAGGAAGAATCGACGGAAGATCATGAGATTCGTTCAAGAAAAGCCAGACGTGTAGTAATTTATACTGATAACGACCAGAATACCAATTCTATTACTAGTACTAATAGTAGTAGTAATAGTGATCAAGGGGAAGAGGTGGCTTTGATACGTTATTCACAACAATCAGATTTTCGTCGAGATATAATCAAAGGATCCATGCGTGCTCAAAGACGTAAAACAGTTACTTGGGAAATGTTTCAAGCAAATGTGCATTCTCCGCTTTTTTTAGATCGAATAGACAAAACATTTTTTTTTTCTTCTTTTGATATCTCTGATGTGATGAATCTCATTTTTAAGAATTGGGTAGGGAGAGAACCAGAGTTGCAAATTTCCGATTGGGAGGAGAAAGAAACAAAAGAAAAGGAGAAAAAAAATGAGGAGAAAAAAGAGGAAAATGAACGGATAGCAATATCCGAAACTTGGGATACCATTATATTTGCTCAAGCAATAAGAGGGTCGATGTTAGTAACCCAATCTTTTCTTAGAAAATACATTGTATTGCCTTCATTGATAATAGCTAAAAATATTGGACGTATGTTATTATTCCAATTTCCTGAGTGGTACGAAGATTTGAAGGAATGGAATAGGGAAATGCATATTAAATGCACCTATAATGGTGTTCAATTATCAGAAACAGAATTTCCAAAAGATTGGTTAACAGATGGTATTCAGATAAAGATTCTATTTCCTTTCTGTCTGAAACCTTGGCGAAGATCTAAGATACGATTTCATGATAGAGATCCAATAAAAAAACAAGGAAAAAAAAAAGACAATTTTTGTTTTTTAACAGTCTGGGGAATGGAAGCAGAGCTTCCCTTTGGTTCTCCCCGAAAACGACCTTCTTTTTTTGAACCCATTTATAAAGAAATTGAAAAAAAAATTAGAAAAGTGAAAAAGAAATTTTTTCTAGTTCTAAGAGTTTTAAAGGAAAAAAATAAATGGTTTCCAAAAGTTTCAAAAGAAAAAACAAAATGGGTCATTAAAATAGTTCTATTTATAAAACGAATAATGAAAGAACTTGAAAAAGTAAACTCAATCTTTTTATTTGAATTGAGGAAAGCTAAAGTATATGAGCCAAATGAAAATGGAAAAGATTCGAAAATAAATAATAAGATTACCCACGAATTTACCATTCGACCCATGAATTGGACAAATTATTCATTCATAGAAAAAAAAACGAAAGATCTTGCTGATAGAACAATCACAATCAGGAATCAAATAGAACAAATCACAAAAGACAAGAAAAAAATGGTTCTAACTTGTTATGATAAAAGATCGGAATCAAAAAAACATATTTGGCAAACATTCAAAAGAAAAAATATCCGATTAATACGCAAATCACATTATTTTTTGAAATTTTTCATTGAAAAAATATACATAGATATCCTTCTATGTACCATTAACGCTCACAGGATCAATGCACAACTTTTCTTTGAATCAACAAAAAAAGTTATCAATAAATCCATTTACAACCATGAAACAAATCAAGAAGAAATTGATAAAACAAATAAAAATACAATACACTTTATTTCGACTATAAAAAAGTCGTTTTCTAATACTAATATTAGTAATAATAATTCCAATATTTATTTCGACTTATCTTCTTTGTCCCAAGCATATGTATTTTATAAATTATCACAAACCCAATTACTTAACAAGTATCACTTGAGATCTGTACTTCAACATCATGGGGCCTATCCTTTTCTTAGAGATAAAATCAAGGATTATTGTATTACACAGGGAATATTTGATTCCAAACCAAGGCATAAGAAAATTCATAAGTCTGGAATGAATGAATGGAAAAACTGGTTAAAAGGTCGTTATCAATACAATTTATCTCAGACAAAATGGTCTCGATTAGTACCGCAAAAATGGCGAAATAGAGTCAATCAGCGTCGTATGATTCAAAAAAAAGACTCAATTAAATTGGATTCGTATAAAAAAGAAAAAGACCAATTAATTCATTATGTGAAACAAAATTATTACGCAGTGGATTCATTGACGAATCAAAAAGAAAAATGTAAAAAACACTACAGATATGATCTTTTATCACATGAATATATGAATTATGGGGATAGGGGGGACTCCTATATTTATGAATCAACATTACAAGTAAACGGGGACCAAGAAAATTTCAATACACCAAAACCCGAACCATTTTATGTATTGGTAAGTATAGCTATTAGTGATTATCTAGAGAAAGGATATATTATTGATACGGAGAAAACTCTGGATAGAAAATATTTTGATTGTAGAATTCTTCATTTTTGTCTTAGAAAAAATATCGATATTGAAACCTGGACCAATGCGCATACTGGCACCAAAATTAATAAAAAGACTAAGACTGAACCTAAATTTTTCAAAAAAATCGAAAAAAAAGATATTTCTTCTCTTACGACTCATCAAGAAATCAACCCACGCAATCAAAAAAAAAAAAACTTTTTTGATTGGATGGGAATGAATCAAAAAAGGATATATCGTACCATATCAAATCTAGAACCTTGGTTTTTCCCAAGATTTGTGTTACTTTTTGATGTATATAAGATTAACTCATGGATCATACCAATGAAATTACTTCTTTTGAATTTGAATTTATATGAAAATATTAATCAATATAAAAATATCAACGTAAATCAAAAAAAGAATCTTCATATATCATCTAATCAAAAAGAATATCTTCAATTAGAAAATTCCAACCAAGAAAAAAACAAGCAACAGGGTCGAGGAAATCTTGGATCAGATCTACGAAAAAACAAAAAACAAGATGTTGAAGAGGATTACACAGGATCGGAGATTAAAAAACGTAGAAAGAAAAAAAAATTCAAGAGCAACAAGGAAGCAGAACTAGATTTTTTTCTGAAAAAATATTTCCTTTTTCAATTAAGATGGGATGATCCCTTGAATCAAAGAATGATCAATAATATCAAGGTATATTGTCTCCTACTTAGATTGATAAATCCAAGGGAAATTGCTATATCCTCGATTCAAAGAGGAGAGATGCGTCTGGATGTAATGTTGATTCAAAAGGATCTAGCTCTTACAGAATTGATAAAAAAAGGAATATTGATTATCGAGCCGGCTCGTCTGTCTATAAAAAGAGATGGAGAATTTATTCTATTTCAAACCATAAGTATTTCATTGGTCGATAAGAATAAGCACCAAACTAAGGGAAAATGCATAAAAAAAAGATATGTTGATAAGAAAAGTTTCGAAAGATCCATTGTACGACATAGCAGTATGCTTATGAATGGAGACAAAAATCATTATGATTTCCTTGTTCCCGAACATATTCTATCCCCTAGACGCCGTAGAGAATTGAGAATTCTAATTTGTTTCAATTCCCGGAATTGGAATGTTGTGGATAGAAATCCAGTATTTTGCAACGAAAACAACAAAAGAAACTGTGGACAATTTTTGAATGAGGACAATAATCTTAATACAGATGCAAATAAATTTATTAAATTCAAAATGTTTCTTTGGCCCAATTACCGATTAGAAGATTTAGCTTGTATGAATCGTTATTGGTTTGATACCAATAATGGCAGTCGTTTCAGTATGTCAAGGATACATATGTATCCACGATTCAGAATTAGTTAATGCTATATTTCCTGCATACCGCGTGACATATTCATTAGATGAAAGCCGAAAGATATACGCATACGTTGTGTTACATTCTGGTACATGGTACTGCGGATCAATTCAATTGAATCTAGGAAGAAATCCGCAAAATCTTCTTAGGTACAAAAAAATCATTCTCTCTCGTGAATGCGGAAATGTATCATCTCTTTCTATCCAAATCAAATATATGAATAAATAAAAATTTTTGGGTGTACCAGATGAAAATGACTGGCATAATAAATAATAATTATTATTATTTTTCCCGATCGGTAAAATCCATGGAAAAGAAAAAAAAAAGATAGAAGAATTTTCTTATGGTCAAAAATTCATTCATCTCAGTTCTTACACGAGAAGAAAAAGAAGAAAACAAAGGGTCTGTTGAATTTCAAGTATTCAGTTTCACTAATAAGATACGGAGACTTACTTCACATTTGGAATTGCACAAAAAAGATTTTTTATCACAAAGAGGTCTACGAAAAATTCTGGGAAAACGTCAACGACTGCTAGCTTATTTGTCAAAGAAAAATAGAGTACGTTATAAGAAATTAATTGGTCAGTTAGATATTCGGGAGCCAAAAACTCGTTAACTTGAGGATTCGTTTGAATTTTTTTTTATTAGTTATTAAATTTTTCATTTTAATGAACCTCGTTTTGAGAAATTCATGAAATAATGAATCAGGGAAGAAAAGATATGACTGTACCGGTTACAAGAAAAGATCTCATGATAGTCAATATGGGTCCTCACCACCCATCAATGCATGGCGTTCTTCGACTGATCGTTACTCTCGATGGTGAAGATGTTATTGACTGTGAACCTATATTGGGCTATTTACACAGAGGGATGGAAAAAATAGCGGAAAACCGAACAATTATACAATATCTGCCTTATGTAACACGTTGGGATTATTTAGCTACTATGTTCACAGAGGCAATAACGGTAAATGCACCAGAACAGTTGGGAAATGTTCAAGTACCCCAAAGAGCCAGCTATATCAGAGTAATTATGCTGGAACTGAGTCGTATAGCTTCTCATTTGCTATGGCTTGGCCCTTTTATGGCGGATATTGGCGCGCAGACTCCTTTTTTCTATATTTTCAGAGAAAGGGAATTGGTATATGATCTATTCGAAGCTGCCACAGGTATGCGAATGATGCATAATTATTTCCGTATTGGAGGAGTAGCTGCTGATCTACCTTATGGCTGGATAGATAAATGTTTGGATTTCTGCGATTATTTTTTAACAGGAGTTGCTGAATATCAAAAACTTATTACGCGGAATCCTATTTTTTTGGAACGAGTTGAAGGCGTGGGTACTATTGGTGGGGAGGAAGCAATAAATTGGGGCTTATCGGGACCAATGTTACGAGCTTCTGGAATCCAATGGGATCTTCGTAAAGTTGATCATTATGAGTGTTATAATGAATTCGATTGGGAAGTCCAATGGCAAAAAGAAGGAGATTCATTAGCTCGTTATTTAGTACGAATAGGTGAAATGACAGAATCCATAAAAATTATTCAACAGGCGTTAGAAGGAATTCCTGGGGGACCTTATGAGAATTTAGAAGTCCGACGGTTTGATAGAACAAAGAATTCCGAATGGAATGCTTTTGAATACCGATTCATTAGTAAAAAACCTTCACCCAATTTTGAATTGTCGAAACAAGAACTTTATGCAAGAGTAGAAGCCCCAAAAGGAGAATTAGGAATTTATCTAATAGGAGATAATAGTGTTTTCCCCTGGAGATGGAAAATTCGTCCACCCGGTTTCATCAATTTGCAAATTCTTCCTCAGCTAGTTAAAAGAATGAAATTGGCCGATATCATGACGATACTAGGTAGTATAGATATCATTATGGGAGAAGTTGATCGTTGAAATGATAATTGATACAACAGAGGTACAAGCTATCAATTCTTTTTCTAGATCGGAATCCTTAAAAGAGGTATATGAACTCATATGGCTATTTGTACCCATTTTGATCCTTATTTTAGGAATCATAATAGAAGTGCTGGTAATTGTGTGGTTAGAAAGAGAAATATCTGCAGCGATACAACAACGTATTGGGCCCGAATATGCTGGTCCGTTGGGAATTCTTCAAGCTCTAGCAGATGGGACTAAACTACTTTTTAAAGAGGACCTCCTCCCATCTAGAGGAGATATTCGTTTGTTTAGTGTCGGACCGTCTATAGCGGTCATATCAATTCTACTAAGTTATTTAGTAATTCCTTTTGGATATCGCCTTGTTTTAGCGGATCTCAGTATAGGTGTTTTTTTATGGATCGCCATTTCAAGTATGGCTCCTATTGGGCTTCTTATGTCAGGATATGGATCGAATAATAAATATTCCTTTTCAGGTGGTCTACGCGCTGCTGCTCAATCTATTAGTTATGAAATACCATTAACTCTATGTGTGTTATCAATATCTCTACGTGTGATTCGTCGGAACATGAACTTTTTTACCTCTTTCCTTTATTTCTAGGAAAGAGGGTGAATGTATTGAATAGATATCTTCGTTTTTTTATTCATCATTCGGGTCAATGAGTTAAAACCAGATAGTTATATGAGTGAAACAAAACAGCTTATAAATTCGCAGTAAGAAGATAAAATCTCATTCCCTATGTACAAGACTAAAGTGAAAGTAAACATAAGCAGTGTAAACTGTTTACCCCAAGATTGAGATTCTTTGATTAGTCATCATATCTTGAAGCGGGTGTAAAAGATCAGCTGTATGGAGTTTCTACTAGATGTTTTGTATGTATTACCATACCGGGATCAATCAAAAATCAGTGGACGGTTAGGAACACCAAGGTACACAAAAGGTTAGTAATGGAGATAATGTAGGATATCAAATCAAAAAAGTTATTTCCGCATAAAACGAATCAAAATAGGGGCTTTACTTTTGTAGAAATGATCAAGCCGTACTCTCCCACGATTCCGATCTAGAGTACGCTTCTATTCCCTGATTAAAGAAATGACTATCAAGAACGAATTAATCCTTTATTTTTTTTTTTTTTTTGAGTACCCTCTTTAGGAGAAAGAAGAAGAGGAACAAAAGAAATGGAATGCAATAAATAATAGATAGAATGGAAAAAACGAAAAAAAATCTTTATTTATTCTTTCTTTCCTCCATCCATATATATTAAGTTCTATTGATATAACGAGTATTTTATTGAAGAATTAAGTTATTACTGAATAAATAAAAATTATAATTATAAGGGATGAGATCAATTCGGAAGTGCTTTTTTTCTAGCAGACGGAATTCCATTGGTCTAATTTGGGACTCTCCGATGTATCTTTATTCAATCTACCCTCCAAAAAAATGCCGATAATATCAAAATAGTCCTTACATTTATTTGTGGCCATAGAGGAGCCGTATGAAGCTGAGGTTTCATGTACGGTTTTGGAATAGCGATGGGAACAGTGATGTTATTATCGACTATGATTATCTAACAGTTCAAGTACAGTTGATATAGTTGAAGCACAATCAAAATATGGGTTTTGGGGGTGGAATCTGTGGCGTCAACCTATAGGGTTTCTAGTTTTTCTAATTTCTTCTCTAGCGGAATGTGAGAGATTACCCTTTGATTTACCAGAAGCAGAAGAAGAATTAGTAGCAGGTTATCAAACCGAATATTCAGGTATCAAATATGGTTTATTTTACATTGCTTCTTACCTAAATCTATTAGTTTCTTCATTATTTGTAACAGTTCTTTACTTAGGTGGGTGGAATTTATCTATTCCGTATATATTCATCCCCGAGCTTTTCGGAAAAAATCAAATGAATAGAGTCTTTGGAATGACAATTGGTATATTTATTACATTAGCTAAAGCTTATTTGTTTCTGTTCATTTCTATCACAGCAAGATGGACTTTACCTAGAATGAGAATGGACCAGCTATTAAATCTTGGATGGAAATTTCTTTTACCTATTTCTCTGGGTAATCTATTATTGACAACCTCTTTCCAACTTGTTTCACTATAAATAAATATGAGAACAATATTCTAGATTCATAACCCCTTTCAAACAAGAGAAAGAAACATCAATTTTTTTTTCACGGATATCTACAATATGCTCCCTATGGTGACTGGGTTCATGAATTATGGTCAACAAACAATACGAGCAGCAAGGTACATTGGTCAAAGTTTCATAATTACCTTATCCCACACAAATCGTTTACCTGTAACTATTCAATATCCTTATGAAAAATCGATTACATCTGAACGTTTCCGCGGTCGAATTCACTTTGAATTTGATAAATGTATTGCTTGTGAAGTATGTGTTCGTGTATGTCCCATAGATCTACCCGTTGTTGATTGGAGATTTGAAAGAGATATTAAAAAGAAACAATTGCTTAATTATAGTATTGATTTCGGGGTCTGTATATTTTGTGGTAACTGTGTTGAGTATTGTCCAACAAACTGTTTATCAATGACTGAAGAATATGAGCTTTCTACTTATGATCGTCATGAGTTGAATTATAATCAAATTGCTTTGGGTCGGTTACCCATGTCAGTAATTGGAGATTACACAATTCAAACAGTTATGAATTCAACTCAAATCAAAATAGACAAGGATAAACCCCTTGATTCAAGAACAATTACCAATTACTAAGATTTTTTTTGATAGAAAATAAAAGATCAAAGCTTCTTTCATTTTGATTAGTCAATAACTACAAATTATAACTAATAACTATTGATTATTGTGATTGTTGAGAATCACTGTTTGACTTAAACTGATTTAAACTGAGAATAGAATAGATTTTTCTTGATGATTTCGAAATATACAATTCCAACTACTATTTTCTTTCGGATAAAAACAAAGTAGGATTGGTACAAAAACTTTATCTATATCTAGATTAATCCAAACTACATTAAGATTTAGTTCAATTGGTAACGTATCATATCCAAAAAAAATAGAGTAACTTTTTTTTTCCTGAGCCATTCAGTAAGGTCATGAAATATTTCGACTTATTTATATTTATCTCTTATTTTATACTTATACATAATGGATTTACCTGGACCAATACATGATATTCTTGTAGTATTTCTGGGATCAGTTCTTATATTAGGAGGTCTAGGAGTAGTATTATTTACTAATCCAATTTATTCTGCCTTTTCTTTAGGATTGGTTCTTGTTTGTATATCTTTATTCTATATTCCAGCGAACTCCTATTTTGTAGCTGCGGCGCAGCTCCTTATTTATGTAGGAGCCATAAATGTCTTAATCATATTTGCCGTGATGTTCATGAATGGTTCAGAATATTCCAATGATTCCCATCTTTGGACCGTTGGAGATGGGGTCACTTCATTGGTTTGTACAAGTATTCTTTTTTCACTAATTACTACTATCCCGGATACGTCATGGTACGGAATTATTTGGAGTACAAGATCAAACCAAATTATAGAGCAGGACCTAATAAGTAACGTTCAACAAATTGGGATTCATTTATCAACAGATTTTTATCTTCCGTTTGAACTCATTTCTATAATTCTTTTAGTTTCTTTGATAGGTGCAATTACTATGGCTCGTCAATAATAAATTCTTAGAAATTCTAGATAAAAAAAAAAATGGAAAGGTTTTTAATTAAATCTATTTTCAATACCTTCTTTTGTTCTGCAATTGTTCTATTCTAGTCAATCGAATCCTTTGAATTCTTGTTCATATTGAAATGAATCAGAACTAATGTGGGGTTAGTCAATGATGTTTGAGCATGTACTTTTTTTGAGTGTCTATTTATTTTCGATCGGTATTTATGGATTGATCACAAGTCGAAACATGGTTAGAGCACTTATGTGTCTTGAGCTTATACTAAATTCGGTTAATCTCAATCTCGTAACATTTTCTGATTTATTTGATAATCGCCAATTAAAAGGAGACATTTTCTCACTCTTTGTTATAGCTATTGCGGCTGCTGAAGCAGCTATTGGACTAGCTATTGTTTCGTCGATCCATCGTAACAGAAAATCAACTCGTATCAATCAATCGAATTTGTTGAATAATTAGTCGTAATTTTCATATAAATAAACGTATTATATATATATATAATTTATTATATTTATAATTATATTATTTTTATATTATATTATTATATAAAATATTAATCTTTTGAATTCACATGTGATGTGCGGCTCGAACGGCCCTGGTTCTTGAAAGAGAAATCAAAGTCTCTTGACCCTTTCTCATGAACAGATTTAGAAATAGATTGATTCTTAAAAAATTTGATAAACCATCGATTCGTCTGGTGTTTACAATATAAATATATAATTTATTTATTGCTGATTTTACCAGATCGAAAATTTTTTATGTTCAAAACTGGAATTTATAGATCCAATGTCACATTCAGTAAAAATTTATGATACATGTATAGGGTGTACTCAATGTGTACGAGCCTGCCCCACAGATGTATTGGAAATGATACCTTGGGACGGGTGTAAAGCTAAGCAAATTGCTTCCGCGCCAAGAACTGAGGACTGTGTAGGCTGTAAGAGATGTGAATCCGCTTGCCCAACGGATTTCTTGAGTGTCCGTGTTTATTTATGGCATGAAACAACTCGTAGCATGGGTCTATCTTATTGATACGTTACAAAAAACTCCACTTGAATCATTTGATTCCTCTTTACCGAGAAAACCCGTACTCGACAAAATATATTAATTATTGCGAGCACGGGTTTTTCTGGTCAAAGCGTATCTTGTCTTTATCACGAGTTATTTTCCTTGGTTAACAATAATTGTTGTTTTGCCGATATTCGCGGGTTCTTCGATTTTCTTTCTCCCTCATAGAGGGAATAAGGTATATCGGTGGTATACTATAGGTATATGCATCATTGAACTCCTTCTAACGACCTATGTGTTCTGTTATCATTTCCAATTGGACGATCCATTAATACAATTAGGGGAGGATTCTCAATGGATAAATATTTTTGATTTTCACTGGAGACTGGGAATTGATGGGCTTTCCATAGGACCTATTTTACTAACAGGATTTATCACTACTTTAGCTACTTTAGCCGCTTGGCCGATTACTCGAAATTCGCGATTGTTCTATTTCCTGATGTTAGCAATGTACAGCGGTCAAATAGGATTATTTTCTTCTCGAGACCTTTTACTTTTTTTCATCATGTGGGAGTTAGAATTAATTCCTGTTTACTTACTTTTATGCATGTGGGGAGGAAAAAAACGTTTGTACTCGGCTACAAAGTTTATTTTGTACACTGCGGGGGGTTCCATTTTTCTCTTAATAGGGGTTCTAGGTATGGGTTTATATGGTTCCAATGAGCCGACATTAGATTTTGAAAGATTAGCTAATCAATCGTATCCTGTGGCATTGGAACTAATATTATATTTTGGCTTCCTTATTGCTTATGCTGTCAAATTGCCGATTATACCCCTACATACATGGTTACCCGATACCCATGGGGAAGCACATTACAGTACATGTATGCTTCTAGCTGGAATCTTATTAAAAATGGGAGCATATGGTTTGATTCGAATCAATATGGAATTATTACCGCATGCTCATTCTATATTTTCTCCCTGGTTGGTGATAGTGGGAACGATGCAAATAATCTATGCAGCTTCAACCTCTCTTGGTCAACGTAATTTAAAAAAGAGAATAGCTTATTCCTCTGTATCTCACATGGGTTTTATAATTATAGGAATTGGTTCTATAACTGACATGGGACTGAATGGGGCCATTTTACAAATACTCTCTCATGGATTTATTGGTGCTGCACTTTTTTTCTTGTCGGGAACGAGTTGTGATAGAATACGTCTTGTTTATCTCGACGAAATGGGGGGGATATCCATTCCAATGCCAAAAATATTTACCATGTTCAGTAGTTTCTCAATGGCTTCTCTGGCATTGCCAGGAATGAGTGGTTTTGTTGCAGAATCAGTTGTATTCTTTGGAATAATTACCAGCCAAAAATATCTTTTAATGTCAAAAATGCTAATTACTTTTGTAATGGCAATTGGAATAATATTAACTCCTATTTATTTATTATCTATGTTACGTCAGATGTTCTATGGATACAAGCTATTTAATGTTCCAAAATCGAATTTTGTAGATTCTGGACCACGAGAACTATTTGTTTCGATCTGTATCTTTCTACCCGTAATAGGGATTGGTATTTATCCGGATTTCGTTTTCTCGCTATCAGTTGACAAGGTACAAACTATCCTATCTAATTACTTTCATAGATAGTTTTCATTAATGAGACAGAAAGTCTTATAATTTTGAGATTTTAAGATTTTTTAAATCGTTCGCTGTACAATACAAAAAAAAAAGAAAGTGAATTAGAATTGTAATGAGATGCATCTCGAGTTTTTGAGAACCGAATGAATCGAGGATTCATTCGGTTCTCAAAAACTCGCACAAACCCTCGTTATATATGGTACAATGTTCTTATGTATTCTGAATGTAGTTGATTCAATTAGATGTTAATGTGAACGAACCATAACTATGTAGACCTATTCCTAATAGATTGATCCCAAAATAGCATATCCAAATTATAAGAAATCCTATAGAAGCTACAAGTGCCGAATTCGTACCTTGCGAACTTTGATTTGTTCTAGTATGTGAATAAATCGCGAATACGGTCCAAGTAATAAATGCCCAAGTTTCTTTGGGGTCCCAATTCCAATAAGATCCCCATGCCTCATTAGCCCATACTGCTCCGGAAAGAATGCCTATGGTTAAAAAAGTAAACCCTAAACTAATGACACGATAACTCCAATAATCCAAACGCTGAGTCAATTGATATTTGTAATAATTTCGAAATGAAAGAAAAGAAGTGTTTTTTAAAACACTTCTTTTTTCATTCAAATATTCGATCTCACCAAAGAAAAATGACTTAATTAAGAAATTATTGCTTTTACAAAAAATATCGGTGTTTTTTCGAAATGTAATAACTAGAAGAGCGACTGATAATAACGATCCGCATAAAAGAGCTGCATAGCTCAATAACATCATACTTACATGCATCATTAACCACTGAGATTGTAGAGCAGGTACTAATATTGCAGATTGATGCATTTCAGTTGAAAGACCCGACGTGGCGAAGCCTTGGGTAAAAATTGCACTCGGTGCAGTTATTGCGCTTAAATCATTTTTATGGTTCCTTATCTTAGGAATCATATGAATAATGGAGAAACTCCATGAAAGGAAAATTAATGACTCGTATAAATTACTTAACGGAAAATGCCCCGAATAAATCCAACGAGTAATTAATAATCCCGTTATAGAGAAAAAAGTGGCTATTATCCCTTTTTCCGACGAATCACGTAATCCCACGATTTCGTGGACTAAAAAAGTCATCAAATGAATCGTAATCACAATTGAAATGATCGAAAAAGAGATATGAGTTAATATATGTTCTAAAGTCAAAAATATCATAAAAAGGGTCCCATTACACAATTAAAATCGGGAATTGAATACATTATAGGATCCATTGTGTTCCTTTTTTTTTTTTTTAGAAGATGCCGCCACTCGGACTCGAACCGAGATGCTCTAGCACTGCTTCCTAAGAGCAGCGTGTCTACCGATTTCACCATGGCGGCTTACTTTAAATAATAATAGTCAATTCGTGTTGAATCGTCGAGATTCAAGGATTCAATATAGTTTAGGAAACATTAGAATCGATGGATAAAAACTCATTTTTATTTATATTTAAATGTTCAATGACCCTTAGAATAATCCTTAGTTAGTATTATCCGTGGTTCAGTTTTAACAATCAACTTTCATGTACTATAAAGAAAGTTCTTCCGAAACGGTTGGAACTCAATAGTTTTGTTCTAAGTCGAGGTATAAAACTAAGAATTGTCTTTTTCTATCTTTTTTTTTTTGTGATTTATTTTTCATTTATCCGATTTCGTGGATTCAAAAAAAAATTTATCAATGAACAAAATCAACTACCTAGGATTACATATGTATCACAATTTCGTTACTAAATCAAGTAATTTTTTTTTTATGATTTTAATACCTTAGCTTAGTATCATTAAGTATTAATACTTTTTGTTGTGTACATAATTTCTAATTTATGATAACATTTAACAAACCAATGAGTTTTTTTGTGTTGTGTCTGGGTATAAATTTCAATTTCTATCGCAACTGTACTTTTCGCAATAGAAAAATCTTATTCTATTTTTCTATTGCGAAAAAAAGTACAATTGATAAGAAAAAAAAAAAAAACAATACAAAAAGAAAACTTAAAACCCGGTAGACAGAAGAATTCTTATTCTACATACTAGCAAAAACTAATATTGAGGAGTTTAATATTAGTTAATGTGAATCATTTATCTTGAAATTCTTTGATTCATGTCGATTCAGATTATCCTAAGGCTTTATTACTTGTTTGTTTGTTGCACAAAAAAACTTTTTGAATGCCCCGTGGAAATCGATTTAGCTAAAGAAAAAGCTTTTACTGCAGCTAAATATCCCTTTTTCTTCCAAATATTTCTACGAATACGTTTTTTTGACATAGAAGTACGTTTTTTTGGAACCGCCATTCAAAAAAAGGTTACTCATCTTTATCGTTGTATGTGAAAGACATGTATTATTCAAAAAAGATCGTTCTTTTTAGTCATTATCTATACTTATTCCGCGGATAATAGTTTTTTCATAACATATTATTTCATAATATACAAAAATAATAAATATATATATATGTTATATGTGCGCATCGCATATCACGTATAATATTAGGGCTGGTAGAAAAAAAAATAGAAATTGAAAGGGCATTTTTTTCTAGTAATTGTAGTTGATTAAGTTCAGAGTGCCATGCTTATACCTATAATTTAAATTCAAATAAAAAAAACTAGTAGTTAATCTCTTAAACAAGAAATTCCATTATTTAATAAAGGTAACCTTAGTCATTTTTTTTTAGTTCAGTTCTATACAAAGTAAGGAGTATTATAGGATTTCCGATAAACATAAGTTTTCCTTATTAGATTGGAACCCAATTAGTTCCCCAATGAGTTAGTCCAAATAAATTAACTAGAAAACTAGAATAAGTAGGTCTTTTTCTATTTTATTTTGATTCGAGTTATTGATGGATACTATGATCCACGTTCGAATCCAGTACTGTTTTTGGTATAACTGTTTTTCCTTACTATACTATATGATATGATTAATTAGAAACCACCAGAATATGATAGTAGTAGTCATATGATTAAAAATCTCATATTCTGGATCTTAATAAATATTTTTATTAAGTTTAGTTAATAATTGGGTAATAACCTCTTTGCCCAGTTATTTGGTCATATCATTTGACCAACAGATTGTAACTTTTTGAATATTTCCAAATATCTGAAAAGAGTCAGAATAATGAAAAAGAAAAATGTTTTTTTTTTTATTTCTTTTATTATTGTCCTTTTCTAAAGAGATAAGAATTGGTGAATCAGAAACAATTAACAATTAAATTAATAAGAATATTAAATTTCAATTTGTTTTCTTATGGAACATATATATCAATATGCATGGATAATACCTTTTCTTCCACTTCCAGTTACTATGTTAATAGGATTTGGACTTCTGCTTGTTCCAACAGCAACAAAAAATATTCGTCGTATATGGGCTTTTCCTAGTGTTTTACTGTTAATTATAGCTATGGGGGTTTCGGCCAATCTGTCTATTCAGCAAATAAATGGAAGTTTTACCTATCAATATCTATGGTCTTGGACCATCAATAATGATTTTTCCTTAGAGTTCGGATACTTGATCGATCCACTTACTTCTATTATGTCAATACTAATTACTACTGTTGGAATCATGGTTCTTATTTATAGTGACAATTATATGTTTCACGATCAGGGATATTTGAGATTTTTTGCTTATATGAGTTTTTTCAATACTTCCATGTTGGGATTAGTTACTAGTTCAAATTTAATACAAATTTATATTTTCTGGGAACTAGTCGGAATGTGTTCGTATTTATTAATAGGTTTTTGGTTCACACGACCGATTGCAGCAAGTGCTTGTCAAAAAGCTTTTGTAACTAATCGTGTAGGAGATTTTGGTTTATTATTAGGAATCTTAGGTCTTTATTGGATAACTGGTAGTTTCGAATTTCGGGATTTGTTCGAAATAGTTAATAACTTGATCCAAAATAATAATAATGGGGTTCATTTTTTATTTGCTACTCTGTGTGCCTCTTTATTATTCGCCGGCGCAGTTGCTAAATCTGCACAATTCCCCCTTCACGTATGGTTACCTGATGCCATGGAAGGACCTACTCCTATTTCGGCTCTTATACATGCTGCTACCATGGTAGCAGCCGGAATTTTTCTTGTAGCTCGGCTTTTTCCTCTTTTTATAGTCATACCTTACATAATGAATCTTATTTCTTTAATAGGCGTAATAACAGTACTATTAGGAGCTACCTTGGCTCTTGCCCAAAGAGACATTAAGAGAAGTTTAGCTTATTCTACAATGTCTCAATTGGGTTATATTATGTTAGCTCTAGGTATAGGCTCTTATCGAGCTGCTTTATTTCATTTGATTACTCATGCCTATTCTAAAGCTTTATTGTTTTTGGGATCCGGATCCATTATTCATTCAATGGAACCCATTGTTGGATATTCACCAGATAAAAGTCAGAATATGGTTCTTATGGGCGGTTTAACAAGATATGTTCCAATTACAAGAACTGCTTTTTTATTAGGTACACTTTCTCTTTGTGGTATTCCACCTCTTGCTTGTTTTTGGTCCAA